AGAACAAATACAATTTGGAATCAAATTGAAATAATTACAAAAGAAAAAAAAAAAAGAACCCCATCGGGAGTATATATTAGTCCTGCAAAAAAAAGTTATAATGCTAAAAGGTTTGAATCAACAACAAATATTTGTCAAATATTAAAAAGAGGAAATGCCCGATTAATCTCTCAATTAGATTGTTTTATAAAAATTTTCCTCGAAAGAATATACATAGATAGATTTTTATCTATTATTAATCTTCCTAGATTGAATACACAACTTCTTCTTAAATCAATAAAAATAATTACGGGTAAACCCATTAATGAAGCAAATCAAAAAAGGCTTAATAGAAAAAATCAAAATACAATTCACTTGATTTCAACTCTAAAAAGATCAATTAATAGTATTAGAAATACGACAAATTTAGATAGTTTTTGTGACTTAGCCTATTTGTCACAAGCATATGTATTTTACAAATTATCACAAACCCAAGTTAGTAACTTGTATAAATTAAGATCTGTTTTTCAATATCACGGAATGTCTTTTTTTATTAAGGCTGAAATAAAGAATTCTTTTGAAACACAAGGAATACTTCATTCTAAATTAAGTCATAAAAAACTTTCGAATTATGAAATGAATGAATGGAAAAACTGGTTAAAGGGACATTATCAATACGATTTATCTCATATTAGATGGTCTGGATTAATACCACAAAAGTGGAGAAATAGCGTTAATCTACGTCATAAAAATAAAAATTCCAAATGGGATTCATATGCAAAAATTCAGTCAAAAAAAAAAAAGGATTCTGAAGTATATTACTTATTAAATCAAAAACAGAATTTTCAAAAAAACTCTAGATATGATCTTTTATCATATAAATCTATTAATTTTAATTATGAAAATAAGAGGAATTCGTCTATTTATAAATCAAGCTTTCAAGTACAATTAAATAAGAACGAAGATATTTCTTATCATTCCAACACGCATAAACAGAATTTTTTTGATATATGGAGCAGTATCCCTATTAATAATTATGGCGATATTAAATATATGGAAAAAAATCCTGATAGAAAATATTTTGATTGTAAAATTCTCAATTTTGATCTTAGACAAAAAGTTACTATTGAGTCCTGCATCAAAATTGATACCAAGAGGAATCAAAATACTAAGATTGATACTAATAGTTATGAAATAATTGAAATAATTGATAAAATTGATAAAAAGAGCCTTGTTTATCTTACGCTTCCGCAAAAGCTCCATATCAATTTACCAAGCCCCCCCAAAGGTTTTTTGGATTGGATGGGAATGAATGAAAAAATACTAAATCGTCCCATCTCAACCCTGGGACTTTGGTTCTTCCCAGAATTTGTCCTACTTTATAATCTATATAAAAAAAAACCATGGGTTATACCAAGTAAAGTCCTTCTTTTAAGTTTGAATCTAAATGAAAATGCTCTTCGTAAAAAGAAAAATATCGAAGGAAAACAAAAAGGGGAATGTGTTTCAAATAAAAAAATAAAGAATAAAAATCGAAATCAAAAAGAAAAAGAATCGGTCGAAAGCAAAAGAGATCTTAGATCAAATGTACAAAAACAAGGGAATCCTGGATCTCTTACTTCACCAAACCACGAAAAAAATATTGAAGATCCTTATGAAAGAAAGGGGGTTAAAAAATACAAAAGTAATACAGGAGCAGAACTAGATTTATTCCTAAAACGTTATTTACTTTTTCAATTGAGATGGGGCGATGCTTTGAATCAAAGAATGATCAATAATATAAAAATATACAGTCTCCTGCTTAGGCTGAAAAATCCACGAAAAATTACTATATCCTCGATTCAAAGAAGAGAAATGAGTTTGGATATAATGCTGATTCAGAAGAATTTAAGTCTTGCAGAATTGATCAAAAGGGGGGTCTTGGTTATCGAACCCACGCGTCTGTCTGTAAAAAACGACGGACAATTTATTATGTACCAAACCTTAGGTATTTCGTTAGTTCATAAGAGTAAGCACCAAACTAATCGAGGATATAGAGAACACCCCTATGTTGATAAGAATGATTTTGATTTGCTTGTTCCCGAAACCATTTTATCGTCTAGACGGCGTAGAGAGTGGAGAATTCTTATTTCTTTCAATTCAAAGAATAGGAATAAAAATCCAATATTTTGTACTGAGAACAACTGCAGCCAATCTTTGGATAAAGGGAAACGTCTTGATAAAGATAAGAATGAATTAATTAAATTCAAGTTTTTTCTTTGGCCTAATTATCGATTAGAAGATTTAGCTTGTATGAATCGCTATTGGTTTGATACAAATAACGGCAGTCGTTTCAGTATGGTAAGGATATATCTGTATCCGCGGTTGAAAAGTCGTTGACAGACCATTTTTCCTATATATGCTATACCCTACACTACAGGGTATATGACAGTAAAGAGATTCACACGCCCCGTCTTCCATGCCATTTTAATATATGATACGAAGACTAAAACCGCTGAGGTATCAATTAGACCTACAAATCAATTAACAGAATCTTCTTAATTTTAGGTCTAAATTATGCCATGCAAAAATGAACCCCTTCCTTTTTTTTTTGAATAAAATTCAATTTAACCCTGGATGGATTAATATGAGTTGATCAAATTAGGAGTTCATAAAGAAATTTAGATTATTCAGGTTATTGTATATAACACATTAACATTATTATTATTCATCGGTAAAATCCATGTCTGTAAAAGTGGAAGAGGGGAAATCTTTTATGGTAAAAAATGCATTCATTTCGGTTATTTCTGAAGAAGAAAAAAGCGGGTCGGTTGAATTTCAAGTATTCAGTTTTACCAATAAGATACGAAGACTTACTTCACATTTGGAAGTGCACAAAAAAGACTATTTATCTCAGAGAGGTTTGCGAAAAATTTTAGGAAAACGTCAACGGCTCTTGGCTTATTTGGCAAAAAAAAATAGAGTACGTTATAAAGAATTAATTGGTCAGTTGAGTATTCGAGAGACAAAAACTCGTTAATTGGAAGAATCGTTTTAAGTTTAAGTACTCTTTTCCTAATTTTTGTTTATTTGGTATTTGGATAAACTTCTTTTCACTTTCAGCAATTCATGCAAGAATGAATGGGTAAAAAATTTATGATTGTACCAGCTACAAGAAAAGACCTTATGGTAGTCAATATGGGGCCTCACCACCCATCAATGCATGGTGTTCTTCGACTCATCGTTACTCTAGATGGTGAAAATGTTATTGACTGTGAACCTATATTAGGTTATTTACATAGGGGGATGGAGAAAATTGCGGAAAATCGAACAATTATACAATATTTGCCCTATGTAACACGGTGGGATTATTTAGCTACTATGTTCACAGAAGCAATAACTGTAAATGGACCCGAACAATTAGGAAATATTCAAGTACCTAAAAGAGCTAGTTATATCAGAGTCATTATGTTGGAATTGAGTCGTATAGCTTCCCATTTGTTATGGCTTGGCCCTTTTATGGCAGATATTGGTGCGCAGACCCCCTTCTTCTATATTTTTAGAGAAAGGGAATTGATATATGACCTATTCGAAGCTGCTACTGGTATGCGAATGATGCATAATTATTTTCGTATTGGAGGAGTAGCTGCTGATCTACCTCATGGCTGGATAGATAAATGTTTGGATTTTTGTGATTACTTTTTAACGGGGGTTGCTGAATATAAAAAGCTTATTACGCGGAATCCTATTTTTTTAGAACGAGTTGAAGGCGTAGGTGTTATTCGGGGAGAAGAAGCACTAAATTGGGGTTTATCCGGACCAATGCTACGGGCTTCCGGAATCCAATGGGATCTTCGTAAAGTTGATCATTATGAGTGTTACGATGAATTTGATTGGGAAGTTCAATGGCAAAAAGAAGGGGATTCGTTAGCTCGTTATTTAGTACGAATCGGTGAAATGACAGAATCCATAAAAATAATACAACAGGCTCTGGAGGGAATTCCAGGAGGGCCCTATGAGAATTTAGAACTACGACGTTTTGATAGAGTAAAAGATTCCGAATGGAATGATTTTGAATATCGATTTATTAGTAAAAAACCTTCTCCAACCTTTGAATTGGCGAAACAAGAACTTTATGTTAGAGTTGAAGCCCCAAAAGGGGAGTTGGGAATTTTTCTGATAGGAGATCTGACTGTTTTTCCTTGGAGATGGAAAATTCGCCCACCGGGTTTTATCAATTTGCAAATTCTTCCTCAGTTAGTTAAAAGAATGAAATTGGCTGATATTATGACGATATTAGGTAGCATAGATATCATTATGGGAGAAGTTGATCGTTAAAAATGATAATTGATACAACCGAAATACAAGCTATCAATTCTTTTTCCAGATTAGAATCCTTAAAGGAGGCCTATGGGATTATATGGATACTTGTCCCGATTTTGACTCTTGTATTAGGAATCACAATAGGTGTACTCGTAATTGTTTGGTTAGAAAGAGAAATATCCGCAGGGATACAACAACGCATTGGACCTGAATACGCCGGTCCCTTAGGAATTCTTCAAGCTCTAGCAGATGGTACAAAACTACTTTTCAAAGAGAACCTCCTTCCATCAAGAGGAGACGGTCGTTTATTCAGTATCGGACCATCCGTCGCAGTCATATCGATTTTACTAAGTTATTCAGTAATTCCTTTTGGATACCGCCTTATTCTAGCCGATCTTGGTATTGGGGTTTTTTTATGGATCGCTATTTCAAGCATTGCTCCCGTTGGACTTCTTATGTCAGGATATGGATCAAATAATAAATATTCCTTTTTAGGTGGTCTACGCGCTGCTGCTCAATCAATTAGTTATGAAATACCATTAACTTTATGTGTATTATCAATATCTCTACGTGTGATTCGGTGGCATCTAATTAGGTGAAATACAAAATTTTTCCTAGTTCTTTTCTTTCTAAGTTCTGAGAAGAAGGTTAAATAAATATTTTTCATTTTTTAATCATCATTTGGGTTGATGAACTAAAGCGGATAGTTATATGAGTGAAAGAAAACGACTTACAAATTTGCAGTAAAAAAGTTAAGTCTCATTTCCTATGTACAATAATTAATTATGAATTATAAATATAAGCAGTAGAGACTGTTTACCCCAAGATTGATTGCTTAGTTATCATCACTTGAAGCGGGTTTAAACAGGAGGTTGCGCAAAATTGAGTGGATGGTTAGAAAGACCAAAATACACAAAGGATTAGTAATGGATATTCTCTAAATTATTCAAGAGAATTTTTCTGTACATAAACGGAATTCGAATTGGGACTTTACGTTAGTAGAAATGATCGAGAAGTACTACCCACGATTCCGACCTAGAGTATGTTCCTATCCACCGATTAAGTAAATAACTATCAAGAACGAGGTAATCTTTTATTTTGATTAAAATACCTTTTATGAGAAAGGAGAATAGGAACGAAATAAAATAATTAAAAAAAAAAAGATCCCCTTTTTCCTATATCTTTTCGTTAGTTAGAAATTTAGAACTCTTAGCATGATTCATAAATTAATGGAACATCGAATTCTTTTTCGTATTTCGTAATTGAAAATAATAGGTTGAATAAAATAATAGGTTGAAATACCTATATGATGTTGTTACAAAAAGTTTTTTTTATTCAAGGATTAAGTTAAGTTATTCATCAACAAACAAAAATGACATTCCTAAAATAAAAAGATGAGATTAATTCAGAAGCACTTTTTTTAATATATTTTATATTTAAAATATAAAAAAATATAGCAAACAGAATTCCGTTGGTCTAATTGAGGGAACTTCAGATAAGTTTTGACTCTATCCTACAAAATAAAATATCAAGATAAAGATAAATAATAATTAAATGTCCTTAGATTTATTTGTGACCTTTGAGGAGCCGTATGAGGTGAAAATCTCATGTACGGTTCTGTAATAGTGGTAAGAACAGCGATGTTCTAATCGACTATGATTATCTAACAGTTCAAGTACAGTTGATATAGTTGAAGCGCAGTCAAAATACGGTTTTTGGGGATGGAATTTGTGGCGCCAACCGATAGGGTTTCTCATTTTTCTAATTTCTTCTCTAGCCGAGTGTGAGAGATTACCTTTTGATTTACCAGAAGCAGAAGAAGAATTAGTAGCAGGTTATCAAACCGAATACTCAGGTATCAAATTTGGTTTATTTTACGTTGCTTCATATCTGAATCTACTAGTTTCTTCATTATTTGTAACAGTTCTTTACTTAGGAGGTTGGAATCTTTCTATTCCGTACCTATTCGTTCCTAAAATTTTTGACATAAATAATATAAATATAAATAAAGTGGGTAAAGTTTTTGGAGCAATAATCAGCATCTTTATTACATTAGCTAAAACTTATTTGTTCTTGTTCATTCCTATTGCAACAAGATGGACTTTACCAAGGTTGAGAATAGACCAACTATTAAATCTTGGATGGAAATTTCTTTTACCTATTTCTCTAGGTAATCTATTATTAACAACTTCGTCCCAACTTCTTTCACTGTAAAGGATTACAATATTCTATATTCACCACTTATCTCAAACAAGAGAAAGAAACAAGCCTACAATTTTATTCTTTATACACATTCACGATATGTTCTCTATAATAACTGAATTCATGAATTATGGTCAACAAACAATCCGAGCTGCCAGATACATCGGCCAAGGTTTCACGATTACCCTGTCTCACACGAATCGTTTACCTATAACTATTCAATATCCCTACGAAAAACTAATCACGTCGGAACGTTTTCGGGGCCGAATCCACTTTGAATTTGATAAATGCATTGCTTGCGAAGTATGCGTTCGTGTATGTCCTATAGATCTACCCGTTGTAGATTGGAAATTGGAAAGTGATATTCGAAAGAAACGATTGTTTAATTACAGTATTGATTTTGGAATCTGTATATTTTGTGGTAATTGCGTTGAGTATTGTCCAACAAATTGTTTATCAATGACTGAAGAATACGAACTTTCAAGTTATGATCGTCACGAATTGAATTATAATCAAATTGCTTTGGGTCGGTTACCAACGTCAGTAATTGATGATTACACAATTCGCACAATTTCGAATTCGCCTCAAATAAAAAATAGTTAAACCTCTCAATTCAAAAAAATCCCCCAATTAACAATTCAATTAAAAATTAAATTATGTTATTTTAATTAAGTTATGTTATTAAGTTAAAGTTAAGGAGTATCATAAACATAAAAAAATGGAGTTACTTCTTTTTTCCTGGTCAGGTCAATAAAGTCATGAAATCTTTCTATTTTTTTTTAAATGGATTTACCCGGGCCAATGCATGATTTTCTTTTAGTCTTTCTGGGATCGGGTCTGATCTTAGGAGGTCTAGGAGTGGTATTACTTCCCAATCCAATTTATTCTGCCTTTTCGTTAGGATTGGTTCTTGTTTGTATATCCTTATTCTATATTCTATTAAGTTCTTATTTTGTAGCTGCTGCGCAACTACTTATTTACGTAGGGGCTGTAAATGTTTTAATTCTTTTTGCTGTGATGTTCATGAGTGGTTCAGAATATTACAAAGATTCTCGCCTTTGGACTGTTGGAGATGGGGTTACTTCAGTGGTTTGTACAAGTCTTTTTATTTCACTAATTACTACTATTCCAGATACGTCATGGTACGGGATTATTTGGACTACAAGATCAAACCAAGCTCTAGACCAAGATTTGATAAGCAATAGTCAACAAATTGGAATTCATTTATCAACGGATTTTTTTCTTCCATTTGAACTCATTTCAATAATTCTTTTAGTTGCTTTAATAGGTGCAATTGCTGTAGCTCGTCAATAAATAAAATATTCCATACTTGTTATATTTATATGTGATTCAATTCTATTTGATTCAATCAAATCAATTGAATTGTTATTTAGATTGAAATGAATGAGATTGATAAGGAGTTGCTTAATGATGCTCGAACATGTACTTGTTTTGAGTGCCTATTTATTTTCTATCGGTATCTATGGATTGATCACTAGTCGAAATATGGTTAGAGCCCTTATGTGTCTTGAACTTATATTGAATGCAGTTAATATCAATTTTGTAACATTTTCTGATTTTTTTGATAATCGTCAATTAAGGGGAGATATTTTCTCAATTTTTGTTATAGCTATTGCAGCTGCTGAAGCAGCCATTGGGCCGGCTATTGTTTCATCAATTTATCGTAATCGAAAATCAACTCGCATTAACCAATCGAATTTGTTGAATAAGTAGTATTAATCATAGGAATTCGAATATTCCTAAAGAAATTCGAATTTAATTTAAGGTATAATCTTCTCTGCAAAAAAAAGCATAAGAAATCAAAGTATTTTGGCCCTTCCTTTAAAATAAAGCAGTTCAGAAGTAAATTGATTAGAGATTCGAAAAGTTCTGATAACTTGTTGATTTCCCTGGTATCTAAATATAGGATTAGTTTATAAGTTTACTAGGTCGAAAATTTATGCCGTTTAAAAATGTATAGATCCAATGTCACATTCAGTAAAGATTTATGATACATGTATAGGATGTACTCAATGTGTCCGAGCCTGCCCGACCGATGTATTAGAAATGATACCTTGGGACGGATGTAAAGCTAAACAAATTGCTTCGGCTCCAAGAACGGAAGACTGTGTTGGTTGTAAAAGATGTGAATCTGCTTGTCCAACGGATTTCTTGAGTGTTCGGGTTTATTTAGGAGCTGAAACAACTCGCAGTATGGGTCTAGCTTATTGATACGTTCCAATAAACTCTACTTGAATCCATTTTCTTTTTTTTTTACCGACAAGACCTGTGCTCAAAAATAAAAATATCTTGAGCACGGGTTTTCTGGTCCAAGCGCATCTTGTTTTTACCACGAATTTTTTTCCTTGGTTAACAATAATTGTTGTTTTGCCAATATCTGCAGGTTCCTTAATTTTCTTTCTCCCCCATAGGGGAAATAGGGTCGTTAAATGGTATACTATATGTATATGTATTTTAGAATTCCTTCTAACGGCCTACACATTCTGTTATCATTTCCAACCGGACGATCCATTAATCCAACTATTGGAGGATTATAAATGGATCCACTTTTTTGATTTCCATTGGAGATTGGGAATAGATGGACTTTCTATAGGATCCATTTTACTAACGGGATTTATCACCACCTTGGCTACTTTATCGGCTTGGCCTGTTACTCGAGATTCTCGATTATTTCATTTCTTGATGTTAGCAATGTACAGCGGTCAAATAGGATCATTTTCTTCTCGCGACCTTTTACTTTTTTTTATCATGTGGGAGTTAGAATTAATTCCCGTTTATCTACTTCTATCCATGTGGGGGGGAAAGAAACGTCTGTACTCGGCTACAAAATTTATTTTGTACACGGCGGGGGGCTCCATTTTTCTCCTAATGGGAGTTCTAGGTATAGGTTTATATGGTTCTAATGAACCAACATTAAATTTTGAAACATCGGCTAATCAGTCCTATCCCGTGGTCTTAGAAATAATATTTTATATTGGATTTTTTATTGCTTTTGCTGTCAAATCGCCGATTATACCCCTACATACGTGGTTACCAGATACCCACGGAGAAGCCCATTACAGTACTTGTATGCTTCTAGCCGGAATCTTATTAAAAATGGGGGCGTATGGACTGGCTAGGATCAATATAGAATTATTATCTCATGCCCATTATCTATTTTCCCCTTGGTTAGTGATAGTAGGCGCAATCCAAATAATTTATGCAGCTTCAACATCTCTTGGCCAACGGAATTTAAAAAAAAGAATAGCCTATTCTTCTGTATCTCATATGGGTTTCCTAATTATCGGAATTGGTTCTATAACTGATACAGGACTCAATGGAGCTCTTTTACAAATAATCTCTCATGGATTTATTGGTGCTGCACTTTTTTTCTTGGCGGGGACAACTTATGATAGAACGCGCCTTCTTTATCTTGACGAAATGGGCGGAATAGCTATCACAATGCCAAAAATTTTTACGATGTTTAGTAGCTTTTCGATGGCTTCCCTTGCATTACCGGGTATGAGTGGCTTTGTTGCTGAATTGATAGTATTTTTTGGAATAATTACCAGCCACAAATATTTTTTAATGCCAAAAATACTAATTACTTTTGTAATGACAATTGGAATGATATTAACTCCTATTTATTCATTATCTATGTCACGTCAGATGTTCTATGGATATAAGCTTTTTAACGTTCCAAACTCTTATTTTTTTGATTCTGGACCGCGAGAGTTATTTCTTTCGATTTCTCTCTTTTTACCTGTACTAGGTATTGGTATGTACCCAGATTTTGTTCTTTCACTATCGGTTGACAAGGTCGAAGTTATCCTATCGAATTCTTTTTATAAATAGTTTTGCTATTCATTATGAATTCTAATTTTAAAACCTTTCGCTTTACAATGGAAAAGTTGTAGAAAGAACTTTTTCTTCTCGCAAATTTAAAATTTATAAGTAAAGCTAAAAAAAATGAATTTGAACCTCATATGGGCACGAACCGCGTAAATCAAATATTGTATTGATTCGCAGGGTTCGTGCCGATTCACGTAAAATTTTTATATGTACTGTAATGTGTTGTGTTCGTAAGATACTTTTTTAATTCAATTAGATGTTAATGTAAACGAACCATAACTATGTAGCCCCAGTCCTAACAGATTAACCCCAAAATAGCATATCCAAATTATAAGAAAGCCTATAGACGCTACAATTGCCGAATTTGCACCTTGCGAGTTTATATTTGTTCGAATATGTAAATAAATCGCGAATACGATCCAAGTAATAAATGCCCAAGTTTCTTTTGGATCCCAATTCCAATAGGATCCCCATGCTTCGTTAGCCCATACTGCTCCCGAAAGAATACCTATGGTTAAAAATAAAAACCCTAGACTAATAATCCGATAACTCCAATAATCCAATTGTTGAATTAATTGAGATCTGTAATAATTATTACCCGAAAAAAAAGAAGTAGTTTGTAAAAGATTGCTTCTTTTATTCATGTATTCAATTTCACCAACGAAAAACGACTCTTTTAATAAAAGAGTATTTTTACAAGGAATCTTTCTGTTTTTTCTAAATGTAATGACTACAAGCGCTACTGATAATAATGATCCACATAAAAGTGACGCATAGCCCAATATCATCATAATTACGTGCATTATTAACCACTCGGATTGAAGAGCAGGTACTAATATTGAAGGTTGGTGTATTTGAGTTAAAAGTCCGGAAGTAGCAAAGCCTTGAGTCAAAATAGCGCTTGAACCGGTTAGTATGCTTAAATAATTTTGATTTTGCTTGAAATACGGAACTAGATGAATAAGGGAGAACCCCCATGAAAGGAAGATTAATGATTCATATAAATCACTTAGTGGAAAATGACCCGAATAAATCCAACGCGTAACTAATAATCCTGTTATACAGAAAAAACTAACTATCAGACCTTTTTCGGATGAATTGTACAGTTGTACAATTTCATCTACGCAAAAAAAGGTTATTAAACGAATTGTAATTACGATTGAAACAATGGAAAGGGAAATATGAGTTAATATATGTTCTAAGGTTGAAAATATCATAAAAAGAGTCTCTTAAATAGAAATCGGGAGTTGAATTCATTATAGGGTCTATTTCTCTTTTTTAGAAGATGACATGCCGCCACTCGGACTCGAACCGAGATGCTCTAGCACTGCTTCCTAAGAGCAGCGTGTCTACCAATTTCACCATAGCGGCTTGTCTTGAACTTATAATAGCTTATGAATGAACAACCGTCGAGATTGAAGAAGTCAATTCAGTGCAATATTTTGATTTTCTTTTTTCAGAAAAATTTCAAATTACTCAAAAAAATTCAAATTCAAAAATGAATTACCCCCTCCTTTATAGATAGAGAAAAGGGTAGAGAAAAGGGGAGAAAAATCAGAAATTTTATTATCGTAACTCTAACAAATAGTTCGATGGGGAAAAACCTCCCCATCTTGTAAATGAGAAAATCTACTAAAAAAAGAAGGATAAACCCCCTTTTATCTAGTATTTTTGCGTTTGTCAACAAAGCAAAGAAAGTATTCCATTTTTAGAATTCAGTAAAAAGCTAAATTGTTAGTTTTAAAATAGAAAAGAGGGAACTGAGTGCCATTTCATATTGATTCGATTAACTCAATAGATATAGAATAGATAGTGGAAATTCAAAAATTTTTAGCAAATATGAAATGGTCAATTCGTTTTTCGAGTCGATTCAGATTAGATTATTGGAATTTTGGATTACTTATTTGTTTTGTTTTTTGTTTGTTGCACAAAAAAACTTTTTGAATTCCCTGTAGAAAGAGATTTCCCTAGGGAAAAAGCTTTTAATGCTATCCAATATCCCTTCCTTTTCCAAATATTTTTCCGAATACGCTTTTTTGATGTAGAAATACGTTTTTTTGGAACGGCCATTTAAGATAACAAGGATTACTTACTGTTCTAGTTGGATGTGAAAGACATCTATTGTTTAAACCAAATCCTTCTTTACTTTACTTTTTTTTTATTCTATTTATTTTATTCTATTTATTCTTGAATTAATATTCTTTTTAGAAAAAAGAAAGCTAAGGGGGGATGGAAGATATATGAAAATCGCACCAATCATCAATAAAATAGTATTTCGCGTACTCTAAATACTAGAAATAGAGAAATAGAGAAAGGCGAATATATGTGATTTTTTTTTTCAAACTTTTTTTATTCCATAGAATAGCTGTAAAATCGTTTTTATTCATTAGATTGATTAGTATCTTTATTTGATATTCTTTCTCATTAAAGTCTATATCTATAGAATCCGCTGCACCGTAAAAATCGAATTGCACCGCAAAAATCGAATTTAATCTTAATAATAATTAATCTTAATAATAATAAAAAAAAAGAACCCAACCTTCCATTTTCATTTCCTTTTTTATTAACCGATTAAACGAGGTAGGTTTAATTTTCAAATTTGAAACAAAAATTAGGAATTACTCTGTTTTTTATCATTTGAACAAATGTAACTTCTTGATTTGAATTGAATATTTGAAGGATTAAAAAAAATAATAATAAAATAAAAAAACAAAAAAGTAATAAGTTAAGTTAAATAAATAAAGTTAAATAATAAGTTCAAAATGAAGAATAAGAAAAAGTAAGAAGAAAAACTTCTACTATCTATTTAAATTCGTTTAACTTAGTTCATATCTTGACTTTTATTGACTCCTTTCAAAGAGATAAGATCCGGTCAATCGGAAACAATAAATTAGGAAATTCAGAATTCAAAAAGCTTTTTATGCAACAAACATATCAATACGGGTGGCTCATACCTTTCATCCCACTTCCCGTTCCTATATTAATAGGGGTGGGACTTCTTCTTTTTCCGATGGCAACAAAAAATTTTCGTCGCATATGGTCTTTTCAGAGTGTTTTATTGTTAAGTATAGTCATGATTTTTTCAATGAATTTGTCTATTCAGCAAATAAATAGCAATTCTAGCTATCAATATGTATGGTCTTGGATCATTAATAACGATTTTTCTTTAGAATTCGGCTATTTGATAGATCCACTTACTTCTATTATGTCAATATTAATCACTACCGTTGGAATTATGGTTCTTATTTATAGTGATAATTATATGGCTCATGATCAAGCATATTTGAGATTTTTTGCTTATATGAGTTTTTTCAGTACTTCTATGTTAGGATTAGTTACTAGTTCGAATTTGATACAAATTTATATTTTTTGGGAATTGGTTGGAATGTGTTCCTATTTATTAATAGGATTTTGGTTCACACGACCTCTTGCGGCAAATGCTTGCCAAAAAGCTTTTGTAACAAATCGTGTAGGGGATTTTGGTTTATTATTAGGAATTTTAGGTTTTTATTGGATAACCGGTAGCTTCGAATTTCAGGATTTATTCGAAATATTCAATAACTTAATTTCTAATAACGAGGTCAATTTTTTATTTGTTACTTTGTGTGCTGCTCTCTTATTTACCGGTGCCGTTGCTAAATCTGCACAATTTCCCCTTCATGTATGGTTACCCGATGCTATGGAAGGGCCTACTCCGATTTCCGCTCTTATACACGCTGCTACTATGGTAGCGGCAGGAATTTTTCTTGTAGCTCGGCTTCTTCCTCTTTTCATAGTTATACCTTCAATAATGAATTTAATCTCGTTGATAGCAATAATAACAGTGTTATTAGGAGCTACTTTAGCTCTTGCTCAAAAAGACATTAAAAGAGGTTTAGCCTATTCTACAATGTCTCAATTGGGTTATATGATGTTAGCTCTCGGTATGGGGTCTTATCGAAGTGCTTTATTTCATTTGATTACTCATGCCTATTCCAAAGCATTGTTATTTTTAGGATCCGGATCCGTTATTCATTCAATGGAAAGGATTGTTGGCTATTCTCCCTATAAAAGTCAAAATATGGTTCTTATGGGAGGTTTCAGAAAACATGTACCAATTACCAAAAATGCTTTTTTATTAGGTACACTCTCTCTTTGTGGTATTCCGCCTTTGGCTTGCTTTTGGTCCAAAGATGAAATTCTTAATGATACTTGGTTGTATTCGACGATTTTCGCAATAATAGCCTGGGTTACTGCCGGATTAACTGCATTTTATATGTTTCGGATCTATTTACTTACCTTTGAAGGACATTTAAATGTTTATTTTCAAAATTTTAGTGGCAAACAAAAAATACCTTTCTATTCAATATCTCTATGGGGTAAAGGAGTTTCAAAAAGAATTAACAAAAATGTTCGTTTATTAGCAATGAGTGATAATAAAAGTTTTTCCTTTTTTTCAAAAAGAACATATCGAATTGATGATAATGGTAGAAATATGACACGACCCTATATTACTATTGCTCGTTTTGAGAATAAAAAACTTGATTCCTATCCTTATGAATCAGAAAATACTATGTTATTCCCTCTACTTGTATTGGGCCTATTTACTCTGTTCGTTGGGTTTATAGGAATTCCTTTCAATCAAGGAGGAGTCAATGTTGATATGTTATCTAAATGGTTAACCCC